ATCGACCTATTTTGACTAGGAATCCGGTACAAGGGATTCCCCAAGCGAGAAAGTAAATAAAAGGTTTTTCAGAATTTCTTTTTTTTTGATCATCCGTAGTTGACAACAAACAAGAATTTTGTTCTTTTTCCAAATCGGATGCCGATAAATCTGCGAGTCTAGAAATTCATTTCAGCCAATTGAACCTTCTCAAACTGTTTCTTTTTAAGAACCAAAAAGATTTGTGCCAAAATAACAGATGCCAAGAAGAACAAAAGACCTTGAACACGTAATGGATCTTGAAGTACTATTTCTGCATCTCCTTGACCAAATCCACCTACATTAGGATTACTCGTTAATGGTTGATCCAATTTGATGGATTCACCCTCTGAAACAAGAAGTTCTGGTCCTGGAGGAATAATATCAACCACTTGACGTCCATCCGATGGATCTGTTATGGTTAGTTCATATCCCCCTTTTTCTTTTCGTATGATTTTACTTACTATACCCGCTCCTGTAGCATTATAAACTGTATTGTTACTCTTGCTTCCGTCGGGATAAATCTGACCCCTTCCCCTATTCCCCCCCACATATATAGGATATTTTAAGAAGTGAACATCTTTCTTAGTAGCGGGGTCTGGGGAAAGAATAGGAAAAGTGATTTCACTATATTTCTGCCCAGGGACAGGCCCTATCACAAGAATATTTTTTTTATTAGGTCGATAGCTCTGAAAAGACAAATTGCCTATCTTTTCTTTCATCTCGGGAGAAATACGATCGGAAGGAGCTAATTCAAACCCCTCCGGTAAAATAAGAACAGCCCCCACATTCAAACCCCCTTTCTTACCATTAGCAAGAACTTGTTTCACTTGCTTATCATAAGGAATTCGAACAACTGCTTCAAATACAGTATCCGGAAGTACCGCTTGTGGAACCTCAATATCCACGGGCTTATTAGCTAAATGGCAATTCGCACATACAATACGCCCAGTTGCTTCTCGTGGATTTTCATAACCCTGCTGCGCAAAAATGGGATATGCACTTGAAATCGATGCCCGAGTCATGATATATATCATGAGCGATACGGAAATAGATCGAGTAATCTGTTCCTTTATACAAGAAAAAGTATTTCTAGTTTGCATGGTCTAATCATTGATCCGAAAATTTCTACAATAAATTGGGTAGGTGGCTAGTCTAGTTCCCTATCCACGATTTTGCTATTTACTGGAATCATTTTACTGGAATACTATAGGATGAAAGGAAAGCGGGAAAATCCCCCGGATCGGAAGTTTGAATGCTTATGGAAAACTCCATAAGCAAGAAACATTCTAATTGCTTCGATTAATATGGGTGGATCGTTTATCAACCATTCATTGAATGATAAATAACTACAAGTGACGGCGATACACGATTTAAATAACGGAAAATCCAATATTTAAAAATAGTATCCAGAATAACTGGAAAAGTGCAACCAAGACCAGATATTATTTGATCATTATGAACAAATCCAAAATCTTTGTAGACAGAACCAATCATTAGTTCCCAACCACGGGGAGAATGAAATCCAATACAAAAATCGGTTAATAAAAGAATCGAAAAAGCTTTTACTGTATCACTTAAGTTATATAGGAATTCCTGAGCCCAAGAGTTAAGAATAACAAGTTTTTCATTACCTAAAACAGAATAACCGCTTAGAATAACAAAACAGGTTATATTTGTCGAGAAGTGCAAAATCGTATGGATACGAGCCTCATTGTGTATCTTGATTAAGTGGATCGTTTCTTTGTGGATTCCTATAGGAAGCTTTTGTAGATGTGTTTCCGAGTATTCCTTGATCATTTCGTCCAAGAATAGGATTTCCTCTAATTCTATGAACTTTTCTAGAATACTTTTTTCTTGAATATCGTTCAAAAAAATTTCGGATTGACCAGTATTCGACCAATGAATAACCCAAGATTCCATACTTTTCGTAAATGAGAGAGAAATCCACCAGGGCAAAAATACTATAGATGCAAGATACAAAAGAGGAGTGAATGCTTTCTTTTTTGCCATTTTTCACCTGTGAATTTGTAATTTACCCACTTCATTTGTCGACTCTATGGGATCGAATATTTCTTTCAAACATGAGTTCTAGACAAGGTATCAAACCTATGAATCTATTTGGTTTGTGATTTTGTTTGAATCTAGAAAGAATCCAGAAATAGACTAAGACTCCACCTCGAATTCGAATGAAGAAATAATCAAATGTTTCCAGATATCTATATCTGAATGCATCAAATTCCAAACAAGTGTCTCCTTTCGATGAATGACCCAAAGAAGTACTTTAGTTAAGTAATGAATATTCTTGAGATTTTGAGACAAAAGAACTCCTTTTCTACCAAAATATCCAATATGTCGAAAAAATTCCAACAATTCCCCATAGCCAAGAATAGAATAATTGAGAGAAAGATGTTGTGATGATCAAAAAAATGAGCGTTAAAACAAGACAGAAATGGGCCAGTTATTAGTAGTAAGAAAACCCACTATTGGTTAGTAAAGAGCACAAACCAAAGGATAAACAAAGTCGATTGACAAAAAGGAAATGATTTACAAGATATGATTTATCTGCATCTAAAGTATCACTTCCAACAAATATTGAACTTCAAAAAAAGAAAACTTTCTTTCTTTCGAAATCGTTTGATATATGAGATCAATTGAATCTAGTAGTTCAATTTCTTACTTCTTTCAATTGAGTTGCATGCATTTGGATACGTATAAAAAAATACAAAGGGGGTTTTATGGTTGTTCCATATACGCGCGCGTTGGCTCGACTGAACGTTCTGACCTTCAGTTAAGTTATGTTATAGAAAAAACAGGATTCTTGCATTTTTTCCCTCCTGCCGAGAAAGCATTCGTTCTTCAGCCCCAGTTCCTTTTCTCAAAAGACTTCAATTGGTACGCGCAAGAAATAGGCCAATTCCGCGGCTTTTTGTTCAATTTCTCGTGGAGTCAAATTCTCATCAGGAGGGGTCAACGGAATATCCCCCCAGCCTCTGATGTCCATATAAAGGATACGGCGAGCATAAATACCCTCTTTAATTTCTATTCGAACGGATTGAATATCTTTTATAAGGAATCGGAGGAATATGCGACGATTTTTTCCAGGAAATCCCCAACGAAAAATACACACTATTCCTTCCTTTCTATCGAATCGATCATAACCACTCCCTACATTCCAGGAAATTGTGCACCACAAATAGGAACTAATAAAGAGACCCGCGATCCCGTAGAAATACATCACAAGCCCTTGTGGAAAAAATGGGATTTCCTGAGACGGATCAAAAGCGACCAAATGTCTACCAAGATAACTGGAAATTCCAACCAATAAGAATCCTAATGAACCTAAAAAAACGATAAGGGCCCAGAAAAAATTACTTAGTTTTCGAGATCCCGTTAGAAGTTCTATCCATATATCTTCTGATCGCCAACTCATACTTGCTCCGATTGCATTTTATTGGAATTGAGAGAATACCCCAAACCTTTTTGTTTCCGAAGGAACTCTCATCAACTAGCACTAGTTTGAGGTCAACTAGCACTAGTTTGATGTGAACCTTTAGGAGTAATTCATCAAATTAGTTCGATCTAAAATAATAAGATACCCTTCATATGATCCTAATCTACATAATCTACATATTGATATCCATATAGATCCACCAACTTGACTTAGGTATCCAGCCATCCGGATCTATTTGAAACTAGCTAGAATTCATTTACCCATAGATGATGTTCTGCAGGCATAAGAGCTTTTTCCTTTATGTTCGGCGGAAATCCCATGTTATACCCCATTTCCCAAACGAAATATCTGTGTTATGCTACAAGTCTAAGTTTCAAAAAAGAGATGAGGTTGGGTCTCCTCAGATCTAAACAATCTTGTTTTTTTGAACATGAAGAAATAAAGAAGCCATTGCAATGGCCGGAAATACTAGGCCTACTAAAGGCACAAAAATAGAGGGAAAATAGAAAGTTGTCATAAAATGGGTACCTCGATTTACTATTTGTACCTGTTATTAGTTTTTTTAATTTAATATCATATTTTATATTTATACTAATTATATATAAGAATTGTAATTATTATGAATTCATAGTTATTTTGAATAAATTCAATTTGAAAATTCTTAGGAGAGATATAAGTATCTAGATATCTAAGTGAGTATATAGAATAAGTCCAAGGAACGTACAACTAAATAAATGGACTTATTCATCTTTCTACATCAAAGATACGTATGATAATCCACTTTATTTTTTTCTTCTTGTCTTCTAATTTCATAAAGTAAAGAGTTTCTTACAAATTCTCGAAAGATTCCTTATATCTACGTTTTCTATATTTGATTTGCATTTTCTTAGATACGTAAGACGAAATTCGTCTTATTTGCCTAATTTCACGAAAGAAAGAACTCGCACTTTTATCTTGTTGATAGAGACTTTTTAATTAGTTAGCTTGTCGGAATCAAAGAAAATAAGAATGGGGTTTTCTTTGATTCCGACGAGCTAACTAATTGTTTTGTTTGCTACAAATAACATAATTCAACTTAGTTTCCTCTACCTAATTGAATACTTCATTAGATTGGTATTCAAAGATTCCAAGTCTTGGAACCTAAATATCTCAATTAGAACCTTTTTAAAAAGCGTACGTGGTAAGATTAGGTCGAACGCGCCCTGCTCGAATAAAAATTCAGTCTCTTGTATACCCTCGGGTACCTCGATTTTCAATGTTTCTTCAATTACTCTTTTACCCGCAAATGCAATGGTGGCATTGGGTTCAGCAATAATGATATCTCCCAACATACCAAAACTTGCTGTTACCCCACCAGTAGTAGGAGATGTAAGGACTGATACAAAAAACAACTTGTTAATTGATTGATAATCATATAAGGCACACGCTATTTTACCCATTTGCATCAAGCTCAAACTTCCTTCTTGCATGCGCGCCCCTCCCGAAGCGCACACTATAATAAGAGGTAGAAATTGATTGGTAGCGTACTCAATCAAACGGGTGATTTTCTCCCCCACTACACTACCCATACTACCCCCTATAAACCGAAAATCCATAAACCCCATTGCGACGGGAAAACCATTTATTTGACCTACGCCCGTTTGAATAGCCTCAGATAATCCTGTATCTCTTTCATAACGATCAAGACGATCGTCATAAGGCTCATCCTTTTCCTCTTCCTGTTTATTTTCCTCTTTATCGACTTCTTTATTTTCCCCTTCCTTGTTATTTTCCTCTTTATCGACTTCTTTATTTTCTTCTTCTTTGTTATTTTCCTCTTTATCGACTTCTTTATTTTCTTCTTGTTCCGTATTTTCCCCGACCTCTACCTTATACGGAAACTCTACCTCTACCCCATTTATCTTAATCTTATATATGTCATATCTATCGAATGGATCTCTACGTAATAATTCATACTCTTGCTGTTTATTTTCTTCTTTATCTCCTTTATACTTATAAAGTATATAAAATAGCCCTTCACGTACTAATTCATACTCTTCCTGTTTATTTTCCTCTTTATGGACCTCTTTATTTTCTTCTTTATGATACTCTATCTCTACCCTATTTATCTTATACGTAGACTCTCCGTCTTGATATAGCTCATATAATGGACCTTTCTCTACAAATCCATACGCTTCTGCTAATTCAAACCCTTCCTCTTCCTGATACTCTCCCTCTTGCTTTTCCTCTTTCTCTATCTCCTCAAGGTCAACTAAAAGGTGGCTTTTCCTTATAAGCAAAGGGAGGTTTTCCTTATAAGGAAAAACTACCTTATACTTATAAGCCCCCCTTTTCTTATATAGCCTATAGAATGGACCTTCCTCTACTAATTCAGACTCTTCCTGTTTATTTTCCTCTTTATCGACCTCTTTATTTTCTTCTTGCTCCTTATTTTCCTCTTCCTGAGACTCTCCCTCTTCCCAAAGACATTCAAGGAAATCTAAAGAGAGCATGTCTTCGTGCATAGGAACCCAAGTACCGGGGTCGACGAAAACTTCGATTCTTTCTGAACTATTCATTGCCAAATGAGATCCACATTCTTCACAAATATTCAATTTGTCTAAGAAAAATTTCTTAAAATTTAAGTGTGCACAGTCTTCGCACATAACCCAAAGTTCCCCCATCCAAGCGTTTGGGTTAGATTCTCCGCTTTGATTTTCATTCTGATTTTCAGAATTTCCGCTTGGATTTTCAGAATCATCGCTTGGATTTTCATTCTGATTTTCAGAATTTCCGCTTGGATTTTCATTATATCTATTAAATCTTGGATCGAAAATTTCTATTTCATCAAAATTAGTATAATCTTTTACTTGAGGATTATCATCATACTTAAAATCCAAATCAAATTCACGACCAAAACCGATATCCAAAACGCGTCTAGAAAAAGACTCTTCTGTTTGATTAGATCCACCCGTTTTATTTGTTTTCTTAAAGAGATCAAAAGACCAGCCAGAAAAACCATCTTTTACTTGACTCATAAAAGAACAGTACCTTTCTAGTTCACTCAGATAACAAAGGTAGTTTTCAACCTCAGTCTCCCAATTTTTACTAGAAAAAATGTCTCCATTACTATCCGTAACAAAGAAAAGAGGCTCATCAGAGTCATCATCGGAGTCAGGTAAATTATCGACATTAGTGTAACTCGAATTGTCATGATTCCTGCAACTATGAATGTTTTTAGCCTTTTTAGCCCTACCCTTTCGACCCGGATCTTGACTTTGACTCGTATTTTCAATAGGACCAAGATTGTGCGTTGATTTCTTTATCCCATACCTGCGTTCTAACTCCTTCTGAAAATGAAAGACCATCTCATTAAACCACCCAATAGCCATATGCGTTTGTTCCTCTTTTTTTTTTCAAAAAAAAATAACGTTCTCTTCTAAGTGTGAGAACGTAGTTATGCGAATATGATTAATCATATCACGAATAGTCATAGTAATGATCGCTATATCCCTTTGCTCCACCCGCTTTTTTTTCAACTAACAAAAATTTGACTAATTTTTTTAGTCAAAAAAAAAAAGACTATTTGACTAGTTATATTAGAGTAGAATTTGATATAAAAGTCAACAGTAGAAACATTTGAGTCTTAGATTTTCTATTTCAAATCGTATATATCTATAGATATATATTTAGATATCATACATGCAATAGAATCTTTGTATTCGGCTCAATCCTTTTTAGTAAAAGATTGGGCCGAGTTTAATTGCAATTCAATTAAGAGAACGGAGAGTAATTACTTATCTTTAGGCTTATTTATCCAATGTATCCACTGCCTGGAACTCAAATTTGATCTCTTTCCATACCTCACAAGCGGCAGCTAGTTCAGGACTCCATTTGGTAGCCTCACGGATAATTACATTACCCTCAGCAGCAAGATCACGTCCTTCATTACGAGCTTTTACACATGCTTCTAGAGCTACTCGGTTAGCTACAGCACCTGGCGCATTACCCCAAGGGTGTCCTAAAGTTCCTCCACCGAACTGTAGTAC